TCTAACATTTGACTTCGTACCACGCACGTATTTAGTCGCACACTTAAAAGAAAACCCAAAAAGTCAATGGGCTGATTTGGTGATCGATTGATATAGATTCTTCTTGGTTGCAACCATAGAGAAAAAGTACATTGCCAGAGATTGACAAAGTAATATTTCCATTTAGTCATCAGAAAAAATGTACCCCTTGAAGCCAGAATCCATTTTCCTTGATACCTAACATAATGCAGAAAAGGATCTTTGAAGAACCAAAGTATAACCCGAAAATGCTTAGTAAATACTTTTACAAAATCTTCTGACTTTCGGTAGAAATAGACTCGTGCAAGAAGGGCGCCGTAAGATGTTGATCGTAAATGAGAGGATTGGTTCCGGAGAAAAACGAAGATGGATTCGCATTCCCACACATAGGAATTATATAAGAACAAAAAGAATCTTTTATTCGGATTTTGTGAAACAGATCTTTCTAGAGTAATAACACTATTACAATACTCATAAAGAAAGAATCGCAATAAATGTAAACAGGAAGTATCTTTTACCCAGTAACGAATAGTTTGAACCAAAATTTCCAAATGTATGGGGTGGGGTATCAATATATCTAAGACATAATTTAAATGTGAAAGTTTGTCCTCTAAAAAAGGAAATATGGAATGAATTGATCGTAAATTTTGATATTTTTTTCGTTCTTTTCCTTCTAAGGAAGAGAGCAATCGCATAGAAAATGGAATTTCCGCAATAGCTGCAAATCCCTCCGAGATCCGTTGAGAATACAAATTGTTCTTGGACACAAAAAATTCATTTTTGTTAGAATCATTAAGAGAAATAATCAAATGATTCTGTTGATACATTTGAATAACTAAACGTTTTACAATCAGTAAACTGTATTTTGTGTCATACCCCCTTTTTTTATTTGACAACAAAAGGGACCTGTTCAAATCTAAATCCTGATCATGTACAAGTGCATAAATATATTCCTGAAAGATAAGTGGATATAAAAAGTATTGCCAAGATCTATCTAGTTCTAAATATCCTCGGAATTCCTCCATTTAAAATGAGACCGGAAACAAAAAGAAAGGTAGAGGGTTTCGGAAGTTATAAAATGATACATAGTGCGATATAGTCAAAACAAGGTATTATAGTAAAAAAAATAGATAGATACCTCGGAAACAGGTAAACTCATCAACGGACTCTCTATCTTTTTTCCATCTAATTGGTTTCTTTCTTTATAGTTATAGGATAAGAAGATGGTTAGAAATCCTTTATTTTTTCAACCCAATCGCTCTTTTGATTTTGGAAAAAAAGTATCCTTATCAATATACTGTTTCTTCTACACATTCATCTCCATTTTCTTTTGTAATCGAATGGAAAATGGTTAGTTAATAGTTAGGATTCACTAAGGATCTGTAATCCATTCCTGGAACAGCCTTTCCCGCATCAGTCACTAATCTATTTTTAACATTTAATTAGGGCGGTTAATCGTTCCAATTAAGAACATAAGCTCGTTGCTTTTTTCCCTCTAATTAGAGCCATAAGGCTCGATCCCTGTATCCAATCGACCCAATTTTGAATTCATTTCGTTCTAAAAATTCAACCAAAGTTTTTGTACCGATCTAATAAAAACGAAATTTTTGCAAAATTCTCCATTGATACGACATGCTCTTTTTTCCATTCATTCCTTTCAGGATCAGTCGTGGTCTTACAAATTCTACCGATGGTGTGGACGAATCCCTTACTTCATCCAAATGTGTAAAAGACCCTAGCCGCACTTAAAAGCCGAGTACTCTACCGTTGAGTTAGCAACCCAAAGAGAGTATACTATGTAGATACAATCGAGATAAAAAAAAGAAATTAGACAAGACAACCAAAGCATAGAATTAGCAAAAAATCTAAAAAAAGTAAGTTTGATAATCTAATAAAAAGCAGATCAACTGACAATACAAGAAATTTCAAAATAAAAAAATGATAGACCACTCCTTAGGTATTCTCATTCATCAAAATAAAAAATATAGATATAGATTTTCCTTTTCATTTTTTTTATAACGAATCTTTGAATAAAGTAAGAAACAAAAACTGTGTTTTGTATGTAGGACAAAAAAATAGAAAAAAAACTGGACCCATTTACACTTGAATTATATTTGTTCATTACACTCTTGTCAATATGTCTGTTAAAAAAAAAAAAGAAATAATAGAAATTTAATTGAAAATTAAAGATAATAAAAGAATCAATTGAACAAATAAAAAAAGAACTTGTGTTGGATTGGCACTATCTAAATAAGGTACATGATTAGAAAGGAATGGCGATAAAAATAAAAAATAAGTCGAAAAAAGATCAATAACTATACGTCAAATAATTCATTCTTTTTTTAGTATAGTTCCAAGGAAAACCTTCTAGTTTAAAGGAATGTTGGAATTGTCTATTGCTAGATCCAATTCCTACCGTGAGTGACTTGGTCAATATAACTTTCTTCATTTGTTCACTTGATCTTTTTTCTAGACATATCAATATAGAACAAAAAAAGATGTGAATAATAAAGAAAGGGTTCTATTAAACCATATACGACTCGTTCAAGTCTCTTTCTTGTTGTATTTCATTAAGTGAATTTCATTTCATTAGGGCGAAGCTCTTTAAAAACCGCTGCCTTCTTTAAAATATCATAAACAGTTCCGGTAGGTTGAGCGCCCCTTTCCAGAAAATAGAGAATAGCGGGAACGTTTAAAAAAGTTTGATTCTTTATCGGATCATAAAAACCAACTTTTCGAAGATCTCTTCCTTCCCTTCGGGACCGAGCATCAATTGCAACAATTCGATAGACGGCTTATTGGGATAGATTATATGAATAATACCCCCCTAGAAACGTATAAGACGTTTTCTCCTCGTACGGCTCAAGAAAAATGATTTGTGATTCTTCTTTTTTTTTTCAAATTGTGTAGATAGAAAATTAGAATGGCAAATAGATCCATCATAAAATGAATTAGACTAAGAATTAAGTCCCCGTTTGCTCTCATTCTTCTTTCCGGAAAAACCCATTTGCACTCATAACTCAAGTTGAATAACTCTAAAATAGCTCAAAAGAAACATTTCATTTATTGAGTGGTCTCTAGCCCCCCTTTGTCTGGCTTATTTAACCTCTATTGGAATTCTTCATTCTAATCCATTTGTTGATACAATTGAGAATGAAAAGGGCATTTCCTTGTTTCGGAATCTCTTTGCTTTGAATCGTTAGGTTTATACATTACTTCGTTGATCTTTAATCCTTTCAAAATGGCAGCAACATACCCTTTTTGTGATTGTTTATCAAAAAAAAGAATCATACAAACGCTTGATTCTCTCACGATATACTTTTTATCGAAAAGGTTTTATCGATTCCAACAAAATTGACTTTTTGGTTGGAAACTAGGATTGGATCCTTTCGATTTATCTGTCAAAAATATAATATACTTACGATTACGAAGTTGTTCTAATTTATTGATTCACACTAACCCTGGATTCTTGCTCTTAAGAAATGAATCAAGACTTTCTACTCGAGCTCCACCATGAATTAACTATAACCCCCCAAAAAGCGTGGGTTCTAGTCTAACGGAACAGGAGGTGTCGAGCCAAGAGCACCTTTTTCTATAGAAAATGGTGGATAGAAAAATCCACACTAGATCATGTCCTTCAAGTCGCACGTTGCTTTCTACCACATCGTTTCAAACGAAGTTTTACCATAACATTCCTCAAATTTTGAACCGGTATAAAAGTGATTCAATTATAGAATCATGAATAGTCATTGGTTTAGTCGGTACATAGAAATCTATACTTTTTTCTATATGAAAATTCCAAAAAAATCGATTCTATTTTTTAATATTAATACATTAAATAAAATATAAAATAATATTAATTAAATAATATACGGATAGAATTGAATTAATAAATTTTTCGATATCTATTTTTTTTTTAGAATAATAGGAGTATAGGGTTCTAAATAGAAATTCGAAATAGAATGAATGATTTATTTCAATAAAAGCGATAGATAGCTATATCGAAATTATAACTTGGAAAAACAAATCTTATTTTTTTTCACAAAAACCGTCACCCCTTCTTACTGAGATCAAAGGTTATGTTATCTAGATAAGATCGATAAGATAGGATCCTCATTTTATATTTTATACGTTACGTATTTCTTTTCGGGTTCAATTCATTTTCCATTAAGGTGAATAGAGTGTCTGCATCACCCTGACTTTCAACCATTACATAAATTGAGACTGTTTTATTTGTGTTTATTTGTGATTTTATAACGAACAAAATACGAAATACCTCAAAATGGAGTTTCAAAAAACACACGTTACGGATGTATTTTGATAATTAATTAGATTATAACTGAGATTCGCGTAGATATTCAAATTGACACCTTTTGTTGTTGATTAACTCCTATGTACTTCCCCCAACCCCGTCGGGAGTCATAACCCCCCGAAAAGAAGCACCCGTTTTTACAATCTCATAAACTTTCTAGGTCTAGGTACAAAACGACACAGACCTAAATCAAATATTTGTTCTTCCTTGTTATTTTACCTCAGCACGGTTCGCATAGGAACTTTCATCGCATCTTTGAGAATATTAAGAGTCTAGAAAATTTAGATAGAAATACACACACGACAGAAGTAACTCAACCCCTTACATAGAAAGAGGTATATGTCCGTCTAACCTTTTTAATGTAAAGAAAAAAAAAAAAGAATCCATTATCCTATCCTGCCTGCCTTAGATCACAATTAGATTGAGTTTTTATGTGTTGTGAACTCAATTCCATTTGTGAAAAAGATAAAATGCGGGTGCTCTGGGACGGAAGGATTCGAACCTCCGAATAGCGGGACCAAAACCCGTTGCCTTACCACTTGGCCACGCCCCACTTCGATTTCAAATCTAGAATAATATTCTTATTGATTGTTCGTCAATTCCAGCCCAAACTTGGATAGAATCCAGTCAATTGTTATTAGGATTTTAACACGTGTATATATAGAATGAA